CGAAAATTTTAGTGTCTAGATATTTTATCCATTTATGACTTTGAAGGTCATTAGTTTAGCTTAACTTAAAACACTTAAATAGAAAAAAAAGAAAATGGAAAAATTCCAATTAAACTAATAAAAGTAAAAAAGCTTAATAGATAAAATTTTTTTTCCAATCTCTCTAAATGAAACCACAATAAATTCTGGATAAACAAAGTAAATGTTGAAAAACATATTCGAGTGTAAAAATAAAGTGTCACAAGTCTTGATGCAATTAAAATTATTAACACAGGAATATTACTCATTAATACTATTATTGCAGTTCATTTTGGAAAAAATCCTAGTAAAGGAGGTAACCCCCCAAGAGATAATATATTAATAAAGACTATAAATTTTTTTTTCAAATCTTTTATCAAACATAACTGGGAAAAGTAATTCAATGAAAAAAATCAAAAAGATAAACAAATAATAAAACTAGTTAAAACGTAAACAAAATAATAATCGATTCATAAACTTTTATTTAGATATATTAGTCTTCCTATTCAACCTAAATGTGAAATAGATGAAAAAGCTAGAATTTTTCGAAAGGACGTTTGATTAAACCCAGAAACAGCCCCTACTACGGCAGAAGCTAAAGAACCAAAAATCAGAATTTGCGGATTAAAAAATAAAGATAGAATTACTAAAGGAGAAATTTTTTGCCAAGTTAATAAAACTATAGAATTTACTCAATTCAACCCCTCAATTACTTCTGGAAATCAAAAATGTAATGGGGCTATTCCTAATTTAATCAAAAGTGATAATGTAAAAACTAAATTAAACCCTAAAGAAACAAAAGTACCATTGAAAAGAAAAAAAAATAAAGAACTAAAAATTACAACAGCAGAAGCAACAGCCTGAACTAAAAAATATTTGATAGCAGCCTCTCTTCTTTTTTTATTATTTTCCAAATTAATAATTAAAGGAATAAAAGATATTAAATTTACTTCTAAACCTATCCATATTCCAAATAAAGAAGATGAAGAAATAGAAATTAAAGTTCCTAAAATTAAAAAAAAAGAATAAATTAAAGGAGGAAAAGTAAAATTCATTAAAAAGAAGTGTTCACACTATCGTTGGGGTATGAACCCAAAAGCTTAAAATTTAGCTTATCTTTTTTTACTAGACCTAAATAAATAAGAATTTTTATAAATATCTTATATTTTCTAATAACTAGTTTAAAGGAACAATGTAATTTGACTACAAAAGAGATAGTGCAACTCTATCGTTATTAACTTCATTGTAATTATTTTAGTCAGCATAATATATGGCGTTTAGAATTACTAAAAATACATGCAAGTTAAACCCACTAATAAAAACGAGATTTGCTCGCATAATTTACTCTATCAAAGTAACCCTTTTTTCAGGCATTTTATTAACACTTTATTATTTGAAATAATAAAAACTTAGGTCTAATTTTATTTTTAATTAGCTATAATTTAAAGAGTTAATATCGTACTAAAATAATAATAATAAAACCAAAAAAATTCATATTAATAAAATAAAAGTTTTAAATCCCTTAAAACTTAAATCCCGAAAAATTAACGAAGTTTTATGAACATAATTTCTTATACCTTGACCACCGAAAAATTCTAACCATCCTATATCTCCTAGAGATATAATTCTCCCTCCACCTCGCAAAGGAAGATTTACTAAAGGCTGTGAGGAAAGATATGGTAAAAATCATATAGAACCAGATAATCATAATACTGAAGAAAAATTTAAGAAAGAAAAACTATAGCTAGATTTAGCTATTAAAAAACCGAGGAAAGATCCAATTACACACACTAATAAAGTTAAATTTTTTAAATATGTAGGAAGAAGAATTATAACTCTTTCTATAATTAACCAAGATATTATGGCCCCAAAAAATACAGAAAAAATTACTAATCCGATACAAGATTTATTTATAATTCCCCACCCGTCTCTAATATTAGCTGAACCCGACATCACATAATCTCGTTGTACAACATAATAAATTAAACGAAAAGTATAGGCCACAGTTAAAGCAGTAGAAACAAAAAGCATTAATAAACTTAAAAAATTTATTTCCTCCATTAATGACAATTCTAAAATTATATCCTTGGAATAAAACCCTGCTAAAAAAGGTATACCAGCTAAAGCTAAATTTGAAACTACAAAACAAGAACTCATAAAAGGTAATGAAATTATAATATTCCCTATTATTCGAATATCTTGCCAACCTTTATACCCATGAATAATACATCCAGCTCTTATAAATAATAAAGCCTTAAAAATTGCATGTATTAATAAGTGAAAAAATGCAAATTTGACCATTCCTAATGATAAGCTATATATTATTAAACCTAACTGACTTAAAGTAGATAAAGCAATTACTTTTTTTAAATCAAATTCAAAACAAGCTCCTAATCCTGCTATAAATATAGTTAGGACAGATAAAATCATTAATATATCATTTATCCAAAAATCATAAACTCAACCTATTCGGATAACCAAATAAACCCCAGCAGTTACAAGGGTAGAAGAGTGAACCAAAGATGAAACCGGAGTGGGGGCAGCTATTGCCGCGGGTAATCAAGCAGAAAATGGAATCTGTGCTCTTTTAGTTAACGATGCTATAATTACAAGTAATCTTACTAAAATTAAAATATTTCTTCCACCTAGTCAAGAAACAAAACTTCAATCCCCAAAATTAATTATCCAAACAATTGCCAACAAAATTAAAACATCTCCTACCCGATTTGATAATACAGTTAAAGTTCCAGCATTTAAAGATTTGTAATTTTGATAATAAATTACGAGACAATATGAAACTAACCCAAGACCATCTCACCCTAACAAAATTCTAATTAAATTAGGACTAAAAATCAGTAACCCTATAGAACCTACAAATCTCGCCAATAATATAATAAATCGAGATATATTTAACTCTCCTTCTATGTATTCTCCTGAATAATAAAAAACTCTACCGGAAATAAATAATACAAAAGACAAAAATATTAAAGAAACCCAATCGAACAATAGAATTATGTGAATATCTCTAGAACCTCAGGAAAAAATTCTTCATCTGAAATAAACCCCAAAAGATAAATTCAACATAAAAATTCTTATAAAGAACGAAAAAAAGGAAAAGGAAAAAAAGAAAAGGTAAATTAAACTTCAAATTCTTAATACATGCACTGCTCAAGGTACTCAAAATACTTCCTAGATGCCACAAATCTAAATTTTTATTAAACTACTTAAGCAATATCTCATTATATCAACCTTCAAAATCAAAAAAAATAAAGGATAAAAGTGCAATAATAATACTAAGTACTCACGGACCATCCCGTCCCCTAAAGATTTCAATCCAAAAAAATATTTTCCATGCTGGGTTCCTGAGAAAAGAAATAAACTATAACATGCTCCTATAAAAGAAAATATTATTAAAAATACTAATCTTAAGAAACTAAATCTTAAAATTCTTCCTAGAAGTCCCACTTCACCAACTAAATTTAAAAAAATAGGAGCTGCTATATTTCCAATACAGAAAATAAATCATCAAAAAGAAACTCTTGGTATAATCTCTAGTAATCCTTTATTAATTATTATTCTTCGAGAATTTCTACGTTCATAAACCACCCCTGACAAAAAAAATAAGGAAGAAGAACATAAACCATGGGCCATACAAGTATACAAACATGAACTATAACCTCATAATCCTCATCTTCCTAAACCCCCTAAAGCCAAACCTATATGGCTCACAGAAGAATATGCAATTAAAGCCTTTAAATCTACTTGTCGTAGACAAATAAAACTTACTACTAGACCACCAAGTAATCCTAAAGAGACTAAAAATCTTCTTAAATACAAAGTAAATCCATCAAAAACTATTATAAAACGTATTATACCATAACAACCTAATTTTAATAATACTCCAGCTAATATTATAGATCCCGAAACAGGAGCCTCAACATGAGCTTTTGGCAATCATAGATGTACATAAAAAGCAGGCAGTTTTACAAGAAAAGCAAAGATAGAGAAAAAAAATCAAAATCTAAATCAATAATTTACTTCCAAAAAACTTTTTAAAAAACAAAAACCATAACCCCCTATTACACTTCCTGTATAAATTACAGAAATCAACAAAGGTAATGAAGCGAAAATTGTATATAGCAATAAATAAATACCAGCCTGTAATCGTTCAGGTTGATAACCCCACCCAACAATTAATAAATAGATTGGAATTAATGAGCCTTCAAAAAAAATATAAAAAGATAATAAATCCAAGGTTCTAAAAGTTAAATACAAAAGTAAAAGCATTCTTATTAGAACAAAACAGAACTTTTCATAATAATAATCTATAGTTTTATAACCCTGTCTAGCCAACATTATCAGAATAATAATTCAAAAAGTTAATAAGATTAGTGATCATCTCAAAATATCTCTCCCTAAAAAAGATATACTATTAATCTCTACACCATATATAAATACTCAATATATTCTGCTAAAAATTAAAATTATGAAAAAAAATATAAACTCGCCGAAAAATGATATTAATATTAAACCAGTAATTAAAGAAAAAAATTTTAACATGTCAGTCTACTTAAAGACGATACATAATCAGAACCATAAGAACGTACCATACCAACTATAATTCCCACACCTAATCTTCCTTCACACACAGAAGCAATCAAATAAATAAGACCTGCATATATTTCTAAACCTAAAGTAAAAGTTACTAATATAAGAAGTATGAAAATGGATAACACTATATACTCCAATCTAATTAATATATTTATCAAATGTTTACGTTTAGAAATATAAATTCAAAAACCAACAATAAATAAAGACACGGAAACAAAAATGAAAATATTTAGCACTCAGAAAGACCTATCGGGCATCATAGATTTCCAAAACCTAAATTTTTATTAAACTACTTTCTGTTATCTTTATCTGTCTATGTAATTTATATAAAATATCGGTCTTGTAAGCCGAAAATAGGTAGCCGCCCTCTTAGACTGTGACAATAAATATGATTTTAATTATGATTTTTTTTATAAATTTAATTTTTATTTTTATATTTCATCCTTTAGCGATAATCTTTGTCCTAATTGTGCAATGTATATTAATTTCATTAATAGTACACAGAGTAACTCACTTCCCTTGGTTTTCGTATACCTTAATTCTAGTATTTTTGGGAGGGATATTGATTTTATTTATATACATATCAAATATTGCCTCTAATGAAATATTTAAACCCAATATCAAAATATTAATTCCATTAGTAGTTATCCCAATAATTGCATTTTTTATCACGAGACCAAAACAGGACTATTCTCTAGAAAGAAAAATTATAGAACAACATCAATTTACGAACTTTATAATTTTCAAGCCTTTTTCTCTATCAATTATACCAGTAACTATATTGATAGCGTCTTACATCATCCTAACGTTACTGACTGTAGTAAAAATTAGAAAAATAAGCCAAGGTCCTTTACGAGTTGTTTAATGTCAAAACCTATCCGAAAAAGACACCCATTAATTAAAATTATAAATGGAGCAGTAATTGATCTTCCTTCTCCTACAAACATTTCTTATATATGAAATTTTGGCTCATTACTAGGACTATGTTTAGCTATCCAGATTATCACAGGTTTATTTTTAGCTATACACTTTGCATCTGATATTAGAGTGGCCTTTTCATCCGTTGTCCATATTATACGTGACGTAAATAGAGGGTGATTAATCCGTACTCTTCATGCCAATGGCGCTTCATTTTTTTTTATTTGTATCTATCTTCATGTTTCTCGTGGAATTTACTATGGATCTTATAAAATATTTCACACTTGAATAACTGGAATTGTAATTTTATTTTTAACTATAGCTGCAGCATTTATTGGTTATGTTCTTCCATGAGGGCAAATATCATTTTGAGGGGCTACAGTAATTACTAATTTATTTTCGGCAATTCCATATATTGGGACAGAGTTAGTGCAATGAATATGAGGGGGATTTGCTGTTGATAATGCAACTTTAACTCGCTTTTTTGCCTTACACTTTTTAGTCCCATTTGCAATCCTCGCTATAGTAGTTATTCACTTACTATTTTTACATCAAACAGGTTCAAACAACCCCTTAGGGTTAAATAGAAACATAGATAAAATTCCTTTTCATCCTTATTTTTCTTTTAAAGACTTATTTGGATTTCTAGTAATAATTATTGCCCTTCTAATAATTACATTATGAAGCCCTTACCTTTTAGGAGACCCAGAAAATTTTATTCCCGCTAACCCTTTGGTGACCCCAGAACACATTAAACCAGAATGGTATTATTTGTTTGCTTATGCTATTCTACGTTCTATCCCAAATAAATTAGGAGGGGTTTTAGCTTTAGTAATATCAATTTTAATTTTAGCAGTACTTCCTCTTTCACAAAAAAGAAATTTTCGATGTCTAACTTTTTACCCAGTATCTAAATTCTTATTCTGATCTTATATCAGAACAGCTATTTTATTAACATGAATTGGAGGAATACCCGTAGAAGACCCATATATTGTAATTGGCCAAGCTTTAACAGTACTATACTTCTCATTTTTTATTACATGCCCACTGGCTAATATTTTATGAGATAAAATTATAGAAAAGTAACTGTTTGGCTGACGGGAAAGTAGATGTTTTGAAAGCATTTTATATAGGTTCGAATCCTTTAACAGTTTTGTATAAAATTTAGAATTAAAAGAGGGAAAAGTCCCGTAATTAGATTTACAATCTAACGCTTAAAACTCAGCCACCTTTTAAAATTAAGTGGAAGCTACATGGCAATTTTACCTTTGCAAGGTAATATTTTAATTAAATTATACCACCATAAAACCCCTAAAAAAATCTTCACCCCTACATACATAAATAAACAATGTAAAGTAAAAGGTAAAATTCTTTTCCAAGCTAAATTTATTAATTTGTCATAACGATAACGTGGAAAAGTTCCACGAAGTCATAATACTAATCTAATAAAAACCCCAACCTTTACAAAAAATACTAAATTTAAAGAACCTCCAAGAAACAAAACTACCATCATTGTTCTTATTAGGATGATTATTCTGTACTCTCCTAAAAACAATAAAGCAAACCCTCCGGCTCTATATTCTACATTAAACCCAGAAACAAGTTCAGATTCCCCTTCTGCAAAATCAAAAGGAGTACGATTTATTTCTGCTAAACAAGAAACCACTCAAACAATACATAATAAATAAAATAAAAAGATTAAATAAAAACTTCTTTGAAATTCAATAAAATTATCTAAACTATATTCACCTACTACAATAATAAAAGATAAAAGAACTAGAGCCAGACTAACTTCATAAGAGATAGTCTGGGCAACAGCTCGAAGCCCCCCTAATAAAGCGTATTTTGAGTTTGAAGATCAACCAGCAATTATTAAAGGGTAGACACCTAGGCTAATAACACATAAAAAAAAGAAAAACCCAAACTCAAAATCAAAGAATCCAGAATTAAAAGGTATTAAAACCCATAAAAACAAGGATATAAAAAATATAAATACTGGAGAAAAAAAATAAAGAGTAAAATTAGAAACTCTTGACCAAGTTTGTTCTTTAGTAAAAAGCTTAATAGCATCAGAAAATGGTTGCAAAATTCCTAAAATTCCAACTTTATTAGGACCTTTACGAATTTGAATATATCCTAATACTTTACGCTCCAATAAAGTTAAAAAAGCAACAGAAATTAATACGCATACCAACAATAAAACATAATATACTAATAAAATTATAAATTAGGAAACTTAAATTCCTATGTTTAGATTCTAAATCTAATACAATTATCTGCCAAATTTATTTAAAAAATTTTAATCACACTCATCTTTTTATAAAATTTATAACCAGTCAATCCTTTCGTACTAAACTGGCCTCAAAGGTCCAGAAGATAGAAACCAACCTGGCTCACGCCGGTCTGAACTCAGATCATGTAAAATAATACGGGTCGAACAGACCCTAAAGTGAAGCTGCTGCACCACACCTAAATTTTAGTCCAACATCGAGGTCGCAAACCTTTTTGTCGATTAGAACTCTCAAAAAAGATTACGCTGTTATCCCTAAGGTAATTTTTTCTTATTATCTTTTTTAAAGGATCAATTTTATATTTTTATAAAAATTTGTAAAAAAAAGAGTTTTTTTTATCTTAATGTCGCCCCAACAAAATATAAAATCAAATCAGTTCGAAGAAAAACTAGTACAAATTGATTATTATTTATATAAAACTCTATAGGGTCTTCTCGTCTTTCAGGAACATTTTAGTTTTTTCACTAAAAAAATAAATTCAATTTTTATTATAAAAAAAGTTGATTTTTCGTTAAGCCATTCATACCAGTCTCCAATTAAAAGACTAATGATTATGCTACCTTAGCACAGTCAAAATACTGCGGCTCTTTAAATACTCAGTGAGCAGACTTTACCTCCTATTCTAAGAGGAAATGTTTTTGTTAAACATTCGAAAATCTTTTTTGCCGAGTTCTTTTATAATATTTATTTTTATAGATAATTTAGGAAATCTTAAAATAAATCCTAAATTTTTTTAAATTATCTACTGATATTATCATATTTTCAAAAAATATTTTATTAAAATTTTAACTTTTTACATATTTAAAAGATCATAAATCATAATCTTGAATTTCTAATTTATAACACTTTTTTATGGCTAATTCTAAGCCTATACAAAAAATAGTATTTAAGAACTTTATAAATAATTTTTAAAGCTCATCCCCTAAAAACTAAAAATAAATAAAATTAGACCTTGAACTAAAGAATAATCACATTATTTTAAACTAAATTTATTTCAAAAAGTTACTAGATATTAATAAAATCGATTAACGTTTCACACCTATAAATCTCTTTTAGATTTTACTGCAACAAAAAACTAATGAAGTTTATAGATCTTTTATTTTCGAGAAATAATTTTAAAATCTTAATTTAATAATCGCTGATACAAAAGTTACTTGATTTAAACAATACTTTATTTATAATTTATTTTCAAATTTTCATTATTTCCTTCACAGTACTTTTTCTCTATCGTTTTTACCTTGTTCATTTAAAATACTAAAAAAATTAAATTTCTAAAATTATTTATTTTATAACGATATATGTTAATTAAGAACCTTGATTTATTTCAAGTATCTTTTCAATGTAACTGAAATGCTAAATAGCTTGTTCTCACTCAAGTGCAATTTCCATTACACTTACCTTGTTACGACTTATCTCTTTTAATAAAGAGAGCGACGGGCGGTGTGTACACAAGTTAGTGCTCTTATCAAGTTAAATTTAACTTTACTATTAAATCCACCTTCACACAATTTTTCATTTTTGTGATTCGTATTTTTCTTAAAATTGTAACCCACCTCTAGCTTTCTTATAAGCTGCACCTTTACTTGAAGTCAATGATTTTATCATTGTAGAAAGTTTCCTCTAAAAACTAACTGACAACAGCGGTATACAAACTGTTTACTAAAGAAAGTGAAGTAACTCGTGGATCATCGTTTATAGGGCAGGTTCCTCTAAATGGGCTATCTTGCCGCCAAATCCGTTAAATTTCAAAAATTCTACTATTCTAAAACTGTATAACGAAAGTAACAGGGTATCTAATCCTGGTCCAAAATACTTCGGTTCTAGAGCTTTTATAATTTTATCATTCCTTTTTATTAAAATTCTACTTAATAATAAAAATAAATTTAAATCTTATTTTTTTTTAAAAGCACAGTTTTATTTATAAATTTTAATTTAAAGCACGCGTATAACCGCGGCTGCTGGCACGCTATTTTCCACTTTTTTATGATTTCCTGGATATAATATTCATTTCAAATCCAATATTTTCTACTGAGATTATCTTTTTAAAATCTATATAATATATTTCCCACTTTAATTTACATGTAGAACAACCAAACAATTAAAATTACAACACGGACCTAAACGATCTAAAATTATTTATCTCGTAAATTTTTTTATGTTATTTATTTATTTCGTTTTTCTCTTATTTTTATTTTTCTGTTTCAAAAAGTAATGCTAACGAGATATTAGAAAATTGAAGACAACTCAAGAGTTATAAAAACTCCCCCTACCTAAAAATTTTGAATTCTACCCCATAAAAAAGAAATAATTACCGTCCCCATAAATTACATTACCAAAAGGAGACGGAAGACGCAGCCATCCCGTCGAGAGATATTTAATGATCGCTAAGTAGATTAACATTATTCGCTAAAATATACATACTTTCGGCTTTTTTTATGACTTAAAAATTCGTTAAATTATTTCACACAAAAGTTTTTCTTATCTTTAAATTAAAAGTTTAATGCTTTAAAATTAAGCTATTGAGTGATTTTTATAGACCTAGCTTTTTTAAATTTTATTCATTAAAATAGCTCAAAATTAGAGTTTTGCATTGAAGCTGCAAAGGTGGCCTTGGCCTTTTAATAGTATATTTACTAGAAAGAAAATGTTACAAATTATGCAAAACCCAAAGTTAGCAGCTTCAGGGACTTCATTTTCTATCCTAGGAAAAATTTTTTCTTCTCATCAACGAAAATGAAGTGTGTTTTATACACCACTAAGATCAAAATAGGATGAAATTCACCTTCTTCTGATTGCAGGTCAGATATTTTTTAAACTTCTATTTTCTTAATTAAAGTCTACACTTATCTAATCATTAACAGTGATTTTGCTTTTTTAGCTATAATTAAAGAATAAAGGTTTTATGAACCAAAGACCGGGTCGAAACCGATAGCAAACTTCGCTTTTTATTCAAGTAATTCAATCTAAAGTTCTTTCTTTCCATTCATAATACAATCCAATAGTAACTACAAATAAAAACATCCCCCCAACTGAAATTCAAACTACAGGGGGTAATGAATTTCTAATTAATCCTAATGGTAATAAAATAGAAATTTCAATATCAAAAATAAGGAAAATAATGGCAATTAGAAAAAATCGAATAGAAAATGGGATTCGAGAGGAATTTTTCGGATCAAAACCACACTCAAAAGGTGAAGTTTTTTCTCGGTCTAAAACTGTTTTTTTCGAAAAAACAGTTGAGATAATAATTAAAGCAGTGCTAATTAATACTGAAATTAAAAAACTAATAAATAAAAATTTAATTGCTTTATCCATTAATAGGACCTAAAGATTGGAAGTCTATAATACTTTCTATACTAATAAAGCCTTGTTTGAACCTAATTGGTCTAAAAATTAAAAATTTTTATTATATTCAAATAAATTAAATTATCCCCCTCATCAATAAATTGTTACATATAAGAAAAGCCATACTACATCAACAAAATGCCAGTATCAGGCAGCAGCCTCAAAACCAAAATGATGTGAAGAAGAAAAGTGAAATTTTACTATACGGTATAAACAAACCAATAAAAAAGTAGTTCCAATAATTACATGTAAACCATGAAACCCGGTAGCGACAAAAAAAGTAGAGCCATACACAGCTTCTGAGATCGAAAATGGAGCTTCAGCGTATTCATAAGCTTGAATTAAAGTAAAATAAAGTCCCAAAATAATAGTTATAATTAAAGATTGTACAGCTTGAGTATGATTGCCATTTATTAGAGCATGATGAGACCATGTAATAGTAACTCCAGAAGCTAATAAAATTGCTGTGTTTAATAAAGGAACCTGGAAAGGGTTGAAAGCTACAATACCTGCAGGAGGTCACTGTGTTCCAATTTCTACTGAAGGAGCTAGACTAGCATGAAAAAAAGCTCAAAAAAATGAAACAAAAAAGAATACCTCAGATACAATAAATAAAATCATTCCTCAACGTAAATTTAAAATTACAGTCGAATTATGTAACCCTTGTAAAGTACCTTCACGAGAAATGTCCCGTCACCACTGGTAGGCTGAAATAACAATAATAAAAAATCCTAAGGATAGAATAGTTATAGATCTATAGTGAAATCAATATGATAACCCCGTAGTTAATGATAAAGCACCGATAGAGGCAGTTAAAGGTCAAGGTCTTATGTCAACCAAATGAAACGGATGATGAGAATGAGTTGTCATTAATTTATACTTCTCTAGCATATAAAGTAGATAAAGTAGCAAAAACGTAAGCCTGAATTAAAGCTACTGCCGCTTCTAATGTCATTAGAGCAAACTGAGCTGCAGTAACTCCGATAATAACAAAAATTCTATTATTTACTATTCTTTCCCCTAAAAGAATTAATAAAAGATGGCCCGCTGTAAGGTTAGCTGCTAACCGGACAGATAATGTAATTGGCCGAATAATGTTTCTAATAGTTTCAATTAATACTATAAAAGGTATTAAAACAATAGGGGTCCCTAAAGGAACTAAATGAGCAAATATGTGCTTTGTATTGTTTACCCAACCATAAATTATAAAAATCATTCAAATAGTTAAAGCTATAGACAGAGTTATAGCAATGTGAGCCGTTCTAGTAAACGTATAAGGCATTAACCCAAATACATTATTAATTAAAATAAATAGAAAAAGTACATTAAATAAAATAATATTCTTATAACTTTTAAATAAAGGTAAAAATTCCTTAGTGATATAATTAGTTAACTCTCTATAGATAAGACTAGATTTTGATAGACTTAATCAATAAATAGGAAAAAATACAATTAAAAATAATAAAGTTCTTAACCAATTTAATTGTATAGAAAATGTTGAAGATATAGGATCAAAAGAAGAAAATAAATTAGTTATCATAATCACTTTTTTTTCAAAATTTCCTTTGTAAATTTTCTAGAATCAGGAACATTTGGTGAATTATTAAAATAAATTATTCTTAATAGAATTAAAAGACAAGAAAATGTTATAATTATAATTAATGCTCATATAATAGGAGATATGTGAGGAATAGAAAAATACCAACGAGGCTACTCAAGCATGACAAGCTTATATTATTTTTTAACTAATTTTTCTTATTCATAATTATTAATTCAATTTAAGAATGAATTTATAGAAATTCTTTCAACAACAATAGGCATAAATCTATGATTAGCCCCACAAATTTCGGAACACTGACCAAAGAATAAACCAGGACGATTTACTAAAAAAGTTAATTGATTTAAACGTCCAGGAACCGCATCAGCTTTTACGCTTAAAGAAGGGACTGTTCATGAATGGATTACATCAGTAGAAGAAACTAAAATTCGGATATAAGTATTTATAGGAATTACCATACGATTATCTACCTCAATTAGACGAAATTGACTATCTTCTAAATCTTTAGAAGGAATTATATAAGAATCAAATTCCACATCTAAGAAATCAGAATATTCATAAGATCAATACCATTGATGCCCTATAGATTTAATAGTTAGTGAAGGATTATCATACTCATCTAATAAATATAATAAATGTAAAGATGGTAAAGCAATAAAAATTAACAGAAGAGCTGGGGCAATTGTTCAAATGATTTCAATAAGGTGGCCCTCCAGTAAAAAACGGTCAATAAATTTATTTGTAAATATTGTTAAAATCACATAACCAACAAGAGTAGTCACTAGTGTTAATACAAGTATTGTATGATCATGAAATATAATTAACTCCTCTATTAAAGGTGAAGCTCTATCCTGGAAATTTAGTTGTGATCAAGTTGACATTATTCTGAAAAAAGGGTTTAAACCTTTTTTTATAGATCTTAAATCTATTGCACTAATCTGCCACTTCAGAAATTATCGAATAGTAAATTGAGGTAATTCATCATAGCTATGATAATGAGGTGGGGTAGTATGAATTCACTCTAAATTAGAAGATAAATTTTGACTAAAAATAGTTGGACGCTGTGACACTATAGCTTCTCAAACAATAAAAACAAATCCCAAAGTTCTAACGAAAGATAAAGTAGAGCCAATAGATGACACTACATTTCAAGCAGTATACGCATCAGGATAATCTGAATAACGACGTGGTATTCCAGCTAAACCTAAGAAATGTTGAGGAAAAAATGTTAAATTTACACCAAGAAATATTGCTCCAAAATGAATTTTTAATCATTTAGGTTTTATTGTAATTCCAGTTAATAAAGGGAACCAATAAACGGCCCCTGCCATAATACCAAATACTGCTCCTATAGATAAAACGTAATGGAAATGAGCAACTACATAATATGTATCATGTAACACAATATCAAGAGAAGAATTAGCTAAAACTACTCCTGTTACACCACCTACAGTAAATAAAAATAAAAAACCTAAAGCTCAAAGTAAAGGAGGGCTATATGAAAATTGGCTTCCATGTAAAGTTCCTAACCAACTAAAAACTTTAATTCCTGTTGGGACAGCAATAATTATAGTGGCAGATGTAAAATAAGCACGGGTATCTACATCCATTCCAACAGTAAACATATGATGAGCCCATACTACAAAACCTAAAATACCAATAGCAATAATAGCATAAATTATTCCTAAAGTTCCAAAAGATTCTTTTTTTCCACTTTCTCTAGCTACAATATGGGAAATTATTCCAAAAGCGGGTAAAATTAAAATATAAACTTCTGGATGCCCAAAGAATCAAAATAAGTGCTGGTAAAGAATTGGATCTCCACCACCAGTAGGATCAAAGAAAGATGTATTTAGATTTCGATCTGTAAGCAATATAGTAATAGCCCCAGCTAATACGGGTAATGATAAAAGTAGTAAAATTACAGTAACAAATACACTTCAAACAAACAATGGAATCCGATCAAAAGTTAAAGTTTCTGCACGTATATTAATTACAGTAGATATAAAATTAATAGCCCCTAAAATTGAAGATGCCCCAGCTAAATGCAAGGAAAAAATAGATAAATCTACAGAAGCCCCAGAGTGAGCAATATTTCTTGAAAGAGGAGGATACACCGTTCACCCAGTTCCTGCTCCAGCTTCTACTAAAGATCCTCTAATTAATAATATTAAAGCAGGAGGTAATAATCAAAATCTCATATTGTTAAGACGAGGAAAAGCTATATCAGGGGCCCCAAGTATTAAAGGTAATAACCAATTTCCAAATCCGCCAATTATAATTGGCATAACCATAAAAAAAATTATAATAAAAGCATGTGCTGTAACAATAACATTATAAATTTGATCATCCCCAATTAATCTTCCTGGTTGACCTAACTCAGCACGAATCAGTAAACTTAGAGCAGTTCCTACTATTGCTGACCAAGCCCCAAAAATTAAATATAAAGTTCCAATATCTTTATGATTTGTAGAAAATAACCATTGTCG